CAAAGGTTAAAAAATATATACGAAACATGTAAAAAGCAGTTAAACCAGCTGTAAAAAAAGCAATTGACCCTAAAACAGGAAAATATAACCAACTGTTAACCAAAATTTCATCTTTAGACCAAAAACATGCAAAAGGTGGAATACCACAAAGAGAAAGTGTCCCAAACAAAAAAGTTATTGCAGTTATTGGCATATATTGTCTTAAACCACCCATAAAATTCATATTTTGACTTTTATTAGGATTATAACCTACAATAGGTTCCATCGAATGAATAACTGAACCAGAACCAAGAAATAATAAAGCTTTTGAATAAGCATGCGTAATAAGATGAAATAAACCAGCTTTATAAGACCCTATACCTAAAGCTAACATCATATATCCTAATTGTGACATTGTAGAATAAGCTAATCCTTTTTTAAGATCTTTTTGAGCTAAAGCAATAGTAGCTCCTAATAAAGCTGTAATAGCACCTATCCAAGAAATAATATTCATAACAAATGGTAACATTTGAAAAAGAGGAAACATTCGAGCAACAAGAAAAATACCAGCTGCAACCATAGTTGCAGCATGAATAAGAGCTGAAATTGGTGTAGGTCCTTCCATAGCATCTGGTAACCATATATGTAATGGAAATTGTGCAGATTTAGCTACTGGACCTAAAAATAAAAATAAAGCACAAAACGTAGAAAAAATTAAGTTAATTTGATTATAACTCAATAATTCAAAAAACCGTTTTGATAATTGTTGAAAATCAAAACTACCTGTTATCCAATAAAAGCCCAAAATACCTAATAATAGTCCAAAATCTCCTATTCGATTTGTTACAAAAGCTTTTTGACAAGCATTGGCTGCGCTTGGTCTAGTAAACCAAAAACCAATTAATAAATATGAACACATTCCCACTAATTCCCAAAAAACATAAATTTGTATTAAGTTAGGACTAAGAACTAAACCTAACATTGATGCAGTAAAAAGACTTAAATAACAAAAAAATTTGATATACCCTTCATCATAAAACATATAACTATCACTATAAATCATAACCATAACTGCTACTGTCGTTACTAAAACTAACATAATTGAAGTGAGTGGATCAAGTAAATATCCTATTTCTAAAACAAGATTTTTATAAAAAACCCAAGACCATAAATATCTATAAATTGGACTACCTGTTATTTGTTGCCAAAATAAATAAAATGAAAGTAGCATTCCTATACTTAAAAATATAATACTAACAGAAGAAGATATACGACGAAATTTTCTAATAGATTTTGGAAAAAAAAATAATCCCAATCCTAAAAAAATAGAAGCTAAAAATGGAAACAATGGTATAAGCCAAACATTCTGAAATATAAGTTCCATAAAACATTTTTATTAAAATAAAACTTTATATTTTTATAAATTTTCGTTTATAATTCACAAAAAATGAAAATATAACAATAATTGATATTTTTTCTTTTTAATTAATAAAAAAAACTAAAAAAGATATATATAATATAAAGTAATATAATATTATATATCTTTTTTTTTTTGAACTAAAAGATATGTATTATTTTAATCAATTTTTAATAAATTGAAATAAAAAAAAATTGATTAAAATAACATTTTTTTCTATTCTAGTTTAAAAATCTAATTAAATTTTTATTTAAAACAAATTAATAAAATTAAAACATTCATAATATATATGAGTACATATGCAATAATTGAAACTGGAGGACAACAACTCCGAGTAGAACCTGGAAGATTTTATAATATTCGTCATTTTGTCTCATTAAAACCCAATGAATTAGAACAAAATACAAAAATATTAATTTATAGAGTATTAATGATTCGTCAAGAATCTAATATAAAAATAGGCCATCCTTGGTTAAAAGGGGCAATAGTTAAAGGTAGAATTTTACATTCTTGTCTTGAAAAAAAAATAAGAATTTATAAAATGATTTCTAAAAAAAAAACACGACGTAAATTAGGATATCGACAAAAATCAACTCGATTTATAGTTGATTCTATTTTTTTAAATGGAAAAGAAATTTAATTATAAAAAAATATTTTTTCACGCAATTTTTATAAATAAAAAGTAAGGAATTTTTTATTATGGCAGTTCCAAAAAAACGTACATCTAAATCTAAAACACGAATTCGTAAAGCTATTTGGAAAAATAAAGTTAATAAAAGCGCTTTAAAAGCTTTTTCTTTAGCTAAATCTATTTTAACAAATCGTTCAAAAAGTTTTTATTATACAATAAATGATAAATTATTAAAATCATCTAAATCTATATCAACATCTAAATTAGATGAAATATAAAACAAAAAAATATATTTTGTAATTTTTTTTGAAATATTCTAACTAACTAAATTTTTAATAAATAAAAAAACAAGAAAAAAATGAGAAAGTTAATAAGTTTAACTACATTTTTTGTAGGTAATTGAAAAATGATTCCACTTTTTTTTATTTCTCCTTTTATAATACTTTTTATTACTAAAGGAAAACTTCGATTTTTGAATAAATTTGAATTAGCGTTAGTCTTTGCATTGCATTATGGCACTTTTATATTAGCTTTACCTATTTTTTTTTTGTTATATAAAACTAAGCAACAACCTTGGAACACTTTATTACAAATAGCTCTTGAACCTGTTGTATTATCTGCTTATATTTTTACTTTTTTAACAGCTTTATTAGCTACAATAATTAATGCAATCTTTGGCTTAATTCTTGCTTGGGTTTTAGTAAGATATGAATTTCCAGGAAAAAAACTTCTAGATGCTACAGTAGATCTTCCATTCGCTCTTCCAACTTCAGTTGGAGGATTAACTTTAATGACTGTATTTAATGATAAAGGATTCATAAAACCAATTTGCTCATGGTTAAATATAAAAATAGTTTTTAATCCTATAGGAGTACTTTTAGCAATGATTTTTGTATCTTTACCTTTTGTAGTACGTACAATACAACCCGTTTTACAAAACATTGAAGAAGATTTAGAAGAAGCTGCATGGTGCTTAGGGGCATCACCTTGGACAACTTTTTGGCATATTTTATTTCCACCATTAACTCCTTCATTATTAACAGGAACCGCATTAGGTTTTTCTAGAGCTTTAGGCGAATATGGTTCAATAGTTTTAATAGCATCTAATATTCCAATGAAAGATTTAGTCATTTCTGTACTTCTTTTTCAAAAACTTGAACAATATGATTATCCAAGTGCTATTATTATTGCAAGTTTTGTTTTAATAATTTCATTTATTGCACTTTTTTTTATTAATCAAATTCAATTATGGAAAAAAAACTTTCATAAATAAATTTTTAAAAGAATTAACAAATCAAAAAGTATATTTCATAATTATTTATGAAATATACTTTTTGATTTGTTAATTCTTTTTTTTTTAATATCAAAATAGGAGAACTTGAACCCACAACCTTCTTTACTTTAAAATGACATACTGTTAAACTGTGTGAGACTCTGTCACACTTTTTTTTATTAATATTTTAAATTTATATATAAACTGCTTTTTTATTAGTACAATTTTTGTTATAATTATATAAAATAAGCCGCTATGGTGAAATTGGTAGACACATTGCTCTTAGGAAGCAGTGCTAATGCGTCTCGGTTCGAATCCGAGTAGCGGCATCCTTTTTTTCTTAATAAAATTTATTTTTTAATATCTTTTGTCTTTTTATTTATTTATAATTAATAGTATATATTTTTTTGTTCATTTAATTCAAAAAACTTAAAATTTTTTTTTATGACATTTATAACATTAGAACATTTTTTAACGCATACATCTTTTTTTCTTCTTTTTTTTGTTACTTTTATTTATTGGGGAAAATTTCTTTATATAAATTTTAAAACAATAAATACTTTAGGAGAAATAAGTATGAAAATTGCTTGTTTTTGTATAACAAGTTTTTTAGTAACTCGTTGGTTTTCTTCAGGACATTTTCCTTTAAGTAATTTATATGAATCTTCTATGTTTCTTTCTTGGAGTTTTATATTAATTCATTTAATTTTAGAAAAGAAAAGTAAAAATACATGGTTAGGTATAATAACTGCACCCAGTGCAATGTTATCTCATGGGTTTGCCACTTTAAGTCTTCCAAAAGAAATGAAAGATTCCGTTTTTTTAGTTCCAGCTTTGCAATCCCATTGGTTAATGATGCATGTAACTATGATGATGTTAAGTTATGCTACTCTTTTATGCGGATCTTTATTAGCAATAACTTTTTTAATTATTACAATAACAAAACAAAAAAATTTTCCAATATTTCGCTCTTATTTTCATTTCTCTTCTAATTCGTTTATTTTTCAGAATTTTTTACAACCCATTGAAAATGAAATATTTTCATATAAATCACAAAAAATTTTGTCTTTTATTAATTTTCGTAAATGGCAATTAATCAAAGAATTAGATAATTGGAGTTATAGAGTAATTAGTTTAGGATTTCCTCTTTTAACTATTGGTATTCTTTCTGGAGCAGTATGGGCTAATGAAGCATGGGGATCATATTGGAATTGGGATCCTAAAGAAACGTGGGCTTTAATTACTTGGTTAATTTTTGCAATTTATTTGCATACTCGAATGATTAAGGGTTGGCAAGGAAAAAACCCAGCAATTATAGCTTCATTAGGCTTTTTTATTGTTTGGATTTGTTATTTAGGAGTTAATTTATTAGGAAAAGGTTTACATAGTTATGGATGGTTAGTTTAATATCAAAAAAAATCTATATATTTATTTAAATTATATATATTTAAATTATATATATTTAAATATACAAAATTTAAATATAAAAAAAATATATATATTATTTCAAATAGTGAAGTGAATTTATAGACAATTTATTTTTATTTATATAATTTATTTATATACTTCATACTTCACTATTTGAAATAATGAAAGATTCAGTTTACTTTTTTAGTAAAATTATACATTTTTTAATGCTTGAAATTTTAAATTGGTTTTACTAGAATTTCTATTTTTCTAATTATAAATAAAAAAATAAACAATAAATATTCTAAATATTATAGATTTTAGAAAAAATTATTTGATAAAATAAAATTTATTTTACTATTCCAAATAGATAAAACAAAATTAGGATAAACTCCAATACCTATAATTGGAAAAAATAAACAAATTAAAATAAAAATTTCTCGCGGTCCAGCGTCTATAAGATATGGTATTAAAATATTAGAAAATTTATATCCATAAAACATTTGACGTAACATAGATAATAAATAAATAGGAGTTAAAATAATACCAATTCCTTGAATTATTACAATTATTATTTTAAATAAAGAAGAATAATTAGGATTTTCAATTACTCCTAAAAAAATCATTAATTCTGCTATAAAACCACTCATACCTGGTAACGCTAAAGATGCCATCGAACAACTACTAAATAAAGTAAATATTTTGGGCATAAAAAGACCTATACCACCCATTTGATCCAAAACTAGAGTACGTGTTCTATCGTAACTTATTCCTGCTAAGAAAAAAAGTGAAGCACCGATTAAACCATGTGAAATCATTTGTAAAACAGCACCATTAAGTCCTAAATTTGTAATCGATCCAATTCCAATAAGAACGAATCCCATATGCGATACGGAAGAATAAGCTATTCTTCTTTTTAAATTACGTTGACTGAGAGAGGTCAAAGCTGCATAAATTATTTGGATTGCGCCTAAAATCACTAACCATGGAGCAAAAAAAGAATGGGCATGCGGGAGTAATTCCATATTAATTCTAATTAATCCATAAGCTCCCATTTTCAAAAGGATTCCAGCTAAAAGCATACATGTACTATAATGTGCTTCTCCATGAGTATCTGGTAACCAAGTATGAAAAGGTATTATTGGTAATTTAACAGCATAAGCTACTAAAAAACTTAAATATATTATTATTTCTAATTCTAAAGGATATTTTTTATTAATTAAAAGTTGAAAATCAAAAGTAGATTCATTAGAATTGTAAAATGCCATAATTAGACCCCCTATTAAAATAAAAAGGGACCCAGCTGCAGTATACAAAATAAATTTTGTAGCAGCATATAAACGTCGTTTTCCTCCCCACATTGCTAAAAGTAAATAAACAGGAAGTAATTCTAATTCCCACATGAAAAAAAAGAGTAAAATATCTTGAGAAACAAATAGTCCAATTTGTCCACTATACATTGCTAACATCAAAAAATAAAATAACCGTGGATTTCGTGTTACAGGCCAAGCCGCTAAAGTAGCTAAAGTAGTTATAAACCCTGTTAATAAAATAAGTCCTATCGAAAGCCCATCAATTCCTAATCTCCAATGAAAATGAATAAAGCTAATCCAATTATAATCCTCTTTTAATTGAATTAAATGATCATTATATTGATAATGATAACAAGAAATATAAGTTATTAAAAGAAATTCTAATAAACAAACACCTAAAGTATACCATCGAATAATTTTATTTCCTGTGGAAGGTAAAAACGGAATTACTAAACCTGCAGATATAGGAAAAAGAACAATACTAGTTAGCCAAGGAAAATGATTCATAATAAAGATAAAAAAAATTTAATAAGAACCTATATAAATATATATATATAAATATATAAATTATATTTAGGTTCTTATTAAAAAAATATATAAAGTATTTGTATTTACTATTTTATTATATTAACTATTTATCAATAGTATAAATTAATAAGCTAGACCCATACTACGAGTAGTTTCGTTTCCTAGATAAACACGTATACTTAGAAAATCAGTTGGACAAGCAGATTCACATCTTTTACAACCTACACAATCTTCTGTTCGAGGAGCAGAAGCTATTTGACTAGCTTTACATCCATCCCAAGGTATCATTTCTAATACATCTGTAGGACAAGCTCTTACACATTGAGTACAACCAATACATGTATCATAAATTTTGACTGCATGTGCCATTTTATTAACTCCTAAATTTGGAAAAAACCTTAAATTAAATAAAATATGAGCATATATTTTTTAGTAATTTTATTTTTTATAAATCAAATTTCTATATATGCACAATTTATATATATATATAAATAAATATATATATATAAATAAATATATTACAACAATAATCTATATAATCGTTTTTTATTTATATATTTATATATTAGATATTTTATAAAGACTATTACCATTTTAGCAAATTAAATTGATCAATCCGAGTTGATTTTCTATTTCGGTAAATAGCTAAAACAATAGCTAATCCAATAGTTGCTTCAGCAGCAGCAATTGCTATAATAAAAATAGAAAAAATTTCTCCTTTGATTTGTGAATTATCTAAAAAATTAGAAAAAGTTATTAAATTAATATTAACAGCATTAAAAAGTAATTCAAGACACATTAATGCTCTAACCATATTTCGACTTGTAATTAATCCAAAAATACCAATACAAAATAAAAAAGTACTTAAAGTAAGTATATGTTCAAGCATAAAAAATTTCCTTTTAATTTTTAATTTTTTATTTAATGAACTAATTAATAAAATTTAATTTTTATTAATTATAATAATCAAAATTTTGAAAAATCATTTTTTTCTAATTCAATTTTTTTTTCACGACGAGCTAAAATAATAGCACCTATTAAAGCAATTAAAAGAATTATAGACATAAGTTCAAATGGAAGTAAAAATTCAGTTAATAATTCAGAACCAATACGTCTAACTGTATTTATTAAAATAATTTTTTTTTCTACAAAATTAGGTTTTGTCATTGAAAAAATTTGAGTCCATGATGTATTAGAAATAAAATTATTTAATAGGAAAAAAAGGCCTGTACAAAGACTTAAAGTAATTCCATCGCCTATTGTCCAATAAACAAAAAAATTTGAATATTGTTTTTTGTTTATTAACATAACAGCAAAAACAATTAACACATTAACCGCTCCTACATAAATTAAAATTTGTGCAGCAGCCACAAAATCTGCATTTAATAAAAAATATAATAACGATATACAAAAAAAAACAAGACCCAAAAAAAGAGCAGAATATACTATATTAGTAAACAAAACTACGCCTAAACTTCCTAATACAATACCTGACTCTAAAAAAAGAAAAATAGTTTCATAAAATGATTCGGGTAATTTCATATAACTTACAATAATAAAAATTAAATCTGATATTTTTTTAACAAATTTAATTTGTTAGAAAAAAAGATAAATGAACAGTTCAAAAAAATTGAAAATAAGAAAAAATTTAATTTACAGAAGTTGTAACATTTCGAGAATTAACATGTCCTTCTATCTTTCCTTTAGGTAAAGAAGTTAAATTCAAAATTTTTTCAACTGTAAAATCTTCAATTATTGATATAGGTAAACGTCCTAATGCAGTTTGATCATAATTTAATTCATGACGATTATAAGTTGAAAGTTCATATTCTTCAGTCATAGATAAACAATTTGTAGGACAATATTCAACACAGTTTCCGCAAAAGATACAAACTCCAAAATCAATACTATAGTTTTTTAATTGTTTTTTTTTTATAGTTTTTTTTAATTCCCAATCCACAACTGGTAAATTTATTGGACATACACGTACACACACTTCGCAAGCAATGCATTTATCAAACTCAAAATGAATACGACCTCGAAATCGCTCAGAAGGTATTAATTTTTCATAAGGATATTGAATAGTTGTAGGTAAACGATTCATATGATCTAAAGTAACTAAAAATCCTTGACCGATATATCTTGCAGCTTGTATTGCTTGTTGACTATAATTTTTTAAGCCATTTATCGTAGAAAACATATTAAAAAATCCTTTATAAATTTAATTTGTATTTGTGTAGTTTTTTTTCCATTTATAATAAAAAAAGTTGAAAAGAGGTTGTTAATAATAAATTACCTAAAGCAATAGGTAAAAGAAATTTCCAACCAAGATTTAATAGTTGATCTATTCGTATTCTAGGTAAAGTCCATCTTGTCATTATTGAAATAAATAAAAATAAATAAGATTTAATTAATGTAATTACTATTCCGATTATTATATTTATAACGTCACTAATTCCATTATTCAGTAAATTCCACTCAAAAGTTTTAAAAATAGACAAAAATGGAATCGAAAAATGCCATCCTCCTAAATAAAGAATTGTTACAAATAAGGAAGAAACTAACAAATTTAAATAAGAAGCTAAATAAAAAAAAGCAAATTTCATACCTGAATATTCAGTTTGATAACCTGCAACTAATTCTTCTTCTGCTTCTGGCAAATCAAATGGTAGTCTTTCACATTCTGCTAAAGAAGCAATAAAAAAAATCATAAAACCAATAGGTTGACGCCATAAATTCCAACTTAAAAACCCATATTTAGATTGTGCTTCAACTATATCAACTGTACTTAAACTATTCGATAATTATAGTCGATATTAACATTACTGTTGATATCTCTATTTCAAAACCGTACGTGAAATTTTCATTTCATACGGCTCCTCAATGGTTAGTTAAATATAAAAAATATATAGTTTTTTTACCAACGAGATTCTGTTTGCTATCAAGAATAAAAGCTTATGAATCTATCTTCATTTTTACAATTTTTGGCTAGCGCTAACTTTACATTAAAAAAATTAAAATTTTTTTAATTGAAGAATTGTAAAAAAATTATTTCGTTCCTAATAGTCATTTTTGTAGTAGATAGGGGTATACTTTAAATTGAGGTTTAAAGGAAATACTACTTAAAAATCTCTACTAATATTAAGTCCTTATTCTCATTTTGATATATTTAATATTTTTTTACTAATTTTTTGCGTATTTTAGGGTTTCTTACCTTCTACTTTTGCTTATTTATTCAATATATAAATAAAATTATATTATTGATTTTTTTTCTGCTATCAGGATTAGATCGCTATTCTTTTACCTGGAAAATCTATTTTTTATTCATTATATATAACTTTCACTCTTGTACAAAGAGGATGGGACTTGATTTTTTTACTGCAAAGTTCAATGCTGTTTAATCTCACCCATATGACTATTTAGTTTTTTCTTAAACAATTAAAAAATTTATTGTTAAAATTTTTTAAGTATTTTAACGAATCACACGCAGAGCTATAGATAAAACACTTAAGGCTAAAGGAATTTCATAACTAATAGATTGAGCAGCAGCTCTTAAACCACCTAAAAAAGAATATTTATTATTTGATCCATAACCAGCCATAAGTAGTCCAAGAGGAACAATACTAGAAATAGCAATCCAAAAAAAAACTCCTATACTAAAATTAGCTAAAATAACATTATATTCAAAAGGAATTACTAAATAAATTAAAAAAACAGGTATAAGAACTAAAATAGGTCCAATATTAAATAACCAAACATCTCCTTGTGCTGGAACAATATCTTCTTTTAAAAAAAGTTTTATTCCGTCAGCTAAAGCTTGAATAATTCCTAAAGGACCAGCATATTCTGGTCCAATTCGTTGTTGAATTGCGGCAGATATTTTTCTTTCAAGCCATACAAGTACTAATACTCCAATAGTCACTCCTAACATAAGAATTAAAATAGAAAAAATAATCCATAAAAAACTAAAAATTTTTTTGGAAAACCCTATTGAAAAAAAATAATACAAAACTTTCTCTTTTAAATTTATATTTAAAATCATTTTAACGATCAACCTCTCCCATAATTATGTCTATACTACCTAAAATTGTCATAATATCTGCCAATTTCATTCCTTTTACTAATTTAGGAAGAATTTGTAAATTGATAAATCCAGGTGAACGAATTTTAAGCCTCCAAGGAAAAACACTATCATCTCCAATTAAAAAAATACCTAATTCTCCTTTAGGTGCCTCTACTCTTATATAGTGCTCTTGTTTTGGTAATTTAAAAGTTGGTGAGGGTTTTTTACTAATAAATTGATATTCAAATAAATTCCACTCTGAATTTTTTCCTTGACTAAGTCGGCGAGCTTCTAAATTTTCAAAAGGTCCTCCAGGAATTGCTTTTAAAGCTTGTTGTATTATTTTCACAGATTCTTTCATTTCTCCAATTCGTACTAAATAACGAGCTAATGAATCTCCTTCTTTTTGCCATTGAATTTTCCAGTCTAATTCGTCATAACATTCATAATGATCTACTTTCCGAAGATCCCATTGAACTCCGGAAGCTCGTAACATAGGACCTGATAATCCCCAATTAATTGCTTCTTCCCTAGTAATAATACCTATTCCTTTTACTCGTTTTAAAAAAATAGGATTATTTGTAATAAGTTTTTCATATTCATTTATTTTAGGTAAAAAATAATCACAAAAATCTAAACATTTGTCTATCCAACCATAAGGCAAATCTACAGCAACTCCTCCAATTCGAAAATAATTATGCATCATTCGCATCCCAGTTGCAGATTCAAATAAATCATAAATCATTTCTCTTTCTCTAAAAATGTAAAAAAAAGGAGTTTGTGCGCCAATATCAGCCATAAATGGCCCAAGCCATAGTAAATGGGAAGCAATACGACTTAATTCGAGCATAATAATACGTATATAACTTGCTCTTTTAGGAACTTGAATATTTGTTAATTTTTCTGGTGCATTTACAGTTATAGCTTCTGTAAACATTGTAGCTAAATAATCCCATCGTGTTACATAAGGAAGATATTGTACAATTGTTCTATTTTCAGCTATTTTTTCCATTCCTCGATGTAAATAACCTAATACAGGTTCACAATCCAATACATCTTCTCCATCTAAAGTAACAATAAGTCGGAGAACACCATGCATTGATGGATGATGAGGACCCATACTTACTATCATTGGTTTGTTTTTAGTAAGTATCATCATACGCCACTCTCCTTTTCATTTTTTTATAGTAAAAAACCCGAATTTTTACATAACATAATATATTCTTTTTAATTATGATTTTTCATTCATTTTTTTTAATCCACGAATACCTAATTGATTAATCAAATTTTCATAACTAACAAAATTAGTTTTAAATAAATAAGTTAAAAGACGTTTACGTTTTCCTAAAATTTTCCATAAACCTCTTTGAGATGAATAATCTTTACCGTGTTTTTGAAAATGATAAGTTAATTTAACAACGCGATTAGTTAAATTAAATATTTGAAATTCAACAGATCCTTTTTTTTTTTCAGAAATGGAAGATAAATCCATAAATAAACTTTTTGACATGAAAAATTCTCCTAAAATATATTAAAAAAAAATAAATAATTTTTCATTTATTTTTTTATTTGTGATAAAAGTCAAAAATGAAAATGTAACTAATATACCAATTCAATATGTTTTTTTTTTTTTTATTTGTTAGAAAATAGAGTTTATAAACTCTATTTTCTAACAAATAAAAAAAAAAAAGATTTGAAAATATTCAAAAATTTAAGTTAATAAAGAAGGATACATTCGAAATCTAAGCAGAGAAAATCTACTACCATTTATTGTATTAAACCAAAATCTATTCATACAAGCTAAATCTTCAAATCGATAACTAGCCCAAATAAAACGTTTAATTTTCTTCATTTTGTTTTTAGAAGAATTTTTTTTGAAAAATTTTTCATTAAATTGTGTATTTTTTTTATTTTTTGAAGTTAAAGAATTTAAGATTCGAAGTTTTCTACGACGTTTTGGAAGTAAAATATTTTCAATATTAAACGAATTAAAAAAAAAGAAATTATTTTTTTCTTTATTTTCAAAAAATTGCATTTCTAAAAAATCATCAAGATTATCTAAAATTGATATTTGTTTAAATCTATATTTTAAATTCAAAAAAGTGCTTACCATTTTATACATTAAAACTTGATCATCTAATAGTCGTGCTAAACGATGTTCAGAATTAATACTTAATTGATTTATACTAGTATTTCTACGAAAAAAAAGATGAAACAATTCTAAATCTTCTCGCATTTTACTAGAAAGAGTTATTATATTTTCTTTATTTTGCATAAAAGTCATAAGAGAAGCCATATTTCCTAATTTTTTAAATTTTTTTTCTAAACTTTTAGATTTCCATCTCCATTGACGAATAGATTGATTAAATTCTCTTTTTCGAAATAATTTTGGATTTTGAATTATTTTTTTATTATTTTCTTTTATAATAGAATTTTTTAGCAGTGAAATTTTTTTATTTTGGTATTTATTTTTTTCTTCTATAAATTCTGGAATAAGCCATAATAACAAATTATATTCAAAAAAAATATTTTGTTTTTCAGAAAACAAATCTAAATATTTTTCTTTTTTATTATAAATAAAATAAATTTTCTGTATTTTATTTATAATAATATTATTATATATTTTTTTTCTTTTGAAATTCAAAAATTTTCTAATTATTGAATTTTTTTTGAAATCAAAACAACTATAAATTAAACAATTTTGTTTAAATTGTTTGTTACGTTTTTTTATTTGTTCTAATAAAAAAGTATTAATAAAAGTAGAAATCTTATTATTTTGTTGATTAGTATTTAAATTTTGATTTTCTTTTTTTTTCCAATGCTGAGTTACTTTATTTCTCCATTGTTGAGGTGTTATTTTAGACCATTCTTTGGATGAAAAATTATACCGATTAAAACATTTTAACCATTCTTTCCAATTTTCTTCTTTAAAATTTTGTAATTTTATAGAACCAATGATTCCTTGATTAGATAAAAAACTTTGAAAATTTTTTTTAATACATAAATGGGATGTCCAATATTTTAATAAACATTTTAAATAAGACTTATTTTTTGTTTTTATTTCCCATACTTTTTGAAATACATATGCTTGAGAAATTAATATCATTATTTGGTTAAATTTAACTTGAATTTTTTCTTTTTTTATTATTTACAATTGAATATTTTTTTTATCTTTCAAAAAATTGATTAATAACATTAATCAATTTTTTTTTATTTATTTTTAATATCATGTTAATTTTTTGAATATTTATATGAAAAAATTGAGGTAATTTTTGTATTAATTGAACATTTTTTTTGTAAAATTTAATACTTTTTTGTTTTATCTTTATTAAAATTTTATTCAAATTTAACGTTTTTTTTTTTAAATTTAAGTTTTCGTCTATATACATATATTTTTTTTTTATCAAATTTTCTAAATTTTTTCTATATATTAGAGTTTTAGATTCAGAAGAAAAAAATTTTTCTTTTTTATGGTTAATATATTTTTTTAAAAATTTATCATTATTTTTTAATTTACTAATTTCTACATTTTTTTTAATATCAAATTTTTTGAAATGATCAATATTAGATATTTTATATAATTTTTTTTTTGTTGAAATATTTTTTAAAATTTCATATGGTTGAAAAAAAATATTTTTTTTCCATTTTTTTTTTATAGGTTTCCAAAAAGAAGGTTGTTTTTTTATATTACCAAAAGGTAAATTAGTTTGAAAACCCCAAGCAGTTAAATAACAATAGTTTAACTTTTTTTTTTTAACTAATTGATTAGAATATTCTCTAGTTTTTGCTAAATTTTTTAAAATATTTGTATCATCAGAAATCAAATCTAGTTTTTCTTTTTTTATGTTGGGTAAATTACTTATTTTTTGAAGGTTATGCCAAGGTTTTAAATAAAAAGGATAAATAATTTTTATTTGAAGACCGTCTCTAAGCCATTGTTCCGGCAATTCTTTTTCTGAAACTTCTGTTCCATCATATGTGCATCTAATATGAATTTCTTTACTCCATTCATACCAATCTTGATTCCATTCAGGAATTTGAAATAATAATAAACGAGCTACATTTTTTAATATTATTAATATAGGCAATATGACATATTTTCTCAAATGTGATTGAATAAGTAATAACCAACTTCTTCCCCATTGAGCTAATGGAAAGTCCCATCTGTTTGCTATAGCAAAACGATCTGCTTTTGTTCTTTTTATAATTAAAGTTTTTTGATTTATTGATTCTTTTTTTTTTTTTTCAAAAACTTTTTGAAATGATGGTTTAATTTTTAAAATATTTTTGAAATTTAAAGAATCTTTAAAAAAAGTCGGTTTTTCTATTATTCGCAAAAAAAATGGAGAATTTATTTTAAGTTGGAAAATTTTCCATATTAAAGTTTTACGTCTTCGAGCACGCATAGATCCTTTTACTAATTTTCGACGAAAATCAGATTGTTGTGAAAAACGTCTTATGATTTTTCTTCTTTTATCTTTTCCTTTTATTAAATATCCTAAATTTTTCACTTTTCGTTGACGAATGTCAGTAACTCCAACAGCTATAACATCAAATTTATCATTTTTCAATTTTGAAGTATATTTAGGTATTTCTTTATTTATTTCTTGAAATTGATAGTTTTTATCAATTTTCATTATTTTTGATAATAAAAAAGGAATATTTTTTATTTGACTCAAATCACCTAAAAAAAAATTTTTCCAGGAACTTTTCAGTGTATTCCATTTATCTTTTTGTGAATAATTCAAAAATAAAATTTTTTGACGAGGAGATAAACTTAAAATAAGTTCCCAATTAAGATTTGATTTTCGATTTATCTTTTTACGTGTATTCTCAATTGAAGAAGTATTTTGTTTATTTAATAGGGGTATTATATTTTCATCAAAAAAATTTATTTGTTTCAAATTTGGATCAATTTTTGTTTTTTTTGATTTATTAATAAGTAAACTTAAAATGCGTCTAGCATCTTGACTTAAAGGTTCCCAAGGTAATATTAAAATATTATCTTCTAATTCGTGACATTGATTAGAAATCCAATTTTTAAGTTTATTATCTTTTTTTGATAAATTAAATGTTTTTTGCGTTTTTGTTAATTTATAAGATTTTTCTGTTAAAAACCAAGGTGATTTTGAAATTATCATTGTCTTATAACATTGTTTAGTTAACAAAGGATCACAAATTTTTGTAAAAATATTATCTTTAGAAGTAAATAATACTTTTTTTTTTTCAATAATTTCTTTTAAAAGAAATCCATTATCTAAAAATTTAAATCGATTTTGCAATTCTTTGTGGATTTTTACTTTTTTTTTTTTTTTATTATTAATCCATTTTTCATAAATTTGATTAGATGAGAAAACATTCAAATTAATTGAAGATTTTTTCAAATTTTTTTCAAAATAATACAAACTTGGTAAATATGTAAAAAATAGTCTTGGTTTTCCATCACTTAAAGACATATTAAAAAAATATTGAGATACTTTTTTTTTTATAGGACTTTGATTACTAAATCGACTATTTTCTATATATCTGAATGGTCTATTCCATCTACGATAATCAAAAAAAAGAGTTGGCCAAGATTTTGTTAATATAAAAGATTCTTCTGGTTTTGATAAATTAAATTGCAAATTATCATTAAATTTTTTTGTAATAAAAGGTACTGGGGCTCTCCCTAAATGTAATAATGAAAAACTTAATATAATAATACTAAAAGTTCGATAAATAATACGTTTAATTAAAAGATAAAGGATAGGTGAATCAGATTCTATACGAAATAAAAGTAATTTACCCAAATTTACAAATAAAAATTGACCAAAACACCAACCTAAAAAACTACTTAGTAAAAAAACTAAATTATTACTATAACGAAAAAGAAAAATATTGAGCAATCTTGCTAAAACAGGATTTGGCAAAACAACAGGATTAAATAATTGAAATATAAGATTATCAAAAAATATTTTAGAAATTCGAGTATCTTTAATAGATGTTATAGGTTTTAACGATTGATAATCTATTAAATCTTTAATTTGATACCAATAGAATAAAATATATGGTAAAACAAACAAAGTTAATAAATGAGGTTTTATTAATATAACATACAACGGTGAATAATAAATTGATAAAAATATTAAAAATTGTCCTATAATTATCCCACTAACACCTACTATACCACTAAGATTTCCTTCTAGAAGAAAAGCTCTTATAGATAAAAGTTGAGGGGGACCAATAGGTAAAGTGGTCAAAAATCCATAATATATTCCAAACAAAAAAAATGTACTTGAAAAATTTATCCATGATAATATTGGAACCCATAGCACAGAAAGCAATAAGGGAATGCTTGTTATCATAATAAAAAACCTTCCTAAATAAAGTAGGATTAAAATAGAATAAAAAAAAAATTATTATAAAAAATTTGAACTGTTGTAAAAAAAGACTTATTAATTAGTAGAAACTTTTTTTTTTACTAATTAATAAGTCTTTTTTTTATCCTTTTTGTATTTTAATTAAATTAGTCCAACCTAAATTTTCTAAATTATTATTACGGCGTAAAGGACGTGTAACAAGTTCAAGTACATCTTTGGCATTTGTAAATCCATGAATTTGAGCAAAAGTAAATTCAACAGACCATTTTGTATTAATACCTCTTGCTTCCAGTGGATTTGCATGAGCCATTCCTGTAATAGCTAAATCAGGTTGTAATTCGCGCATACGTTGAATTTGGTTATAATTATCAGGTTTTTCAACAATTCGAGGCATCGGTATACACATTTTTTTGCACGTTTCTTGCAAAAGTGTTAACTCTGCAGCTTGATATCTTTTATCCATGTATGGAATACCAATTTCATAAACAATCATACCACATCGAATTAAAAATCTTGCTAAAGATATTTCTAAAAGATTATCTCCCATAAAAAAAACAGATTTTCCACGTACTAAATTAAGATAATTTTTCAGACTTTCCCAAACTTGTTGTTCTCTTTCTTCTAAACCTTGTGTTTTAATATTAAAAACTGAACAAATTTTTTCAATCCAAGCACGAGTTCCATCGGGGCCAATTGGGAAAGGAGCTCCAATTAATTTACATTTTCGACGTCTCATTAAAGTTGTAGCTGTTCGACTTAAAAAAGGATTTACACCACAAACATAAACTTTCTCCCCCAATGTTGGAAGATCTGTATATCTTTGAGCAGGTAGCCAACCTGATACATGAATAGATTGACGTTTTAATTCTAAACTAAGCTGAGAAGCTACTGTTGAAGGTAAAGAACCAAAAAGAACTAAAGGAAATTTATTTTTTAAAGTAAAAGATTTATTAGTTTTTTCTTTTGTTTTAAGAGGAAGAAAAGAAAAGATTTCTTGTATAGATTTATCATCTATTTTATGTTTTTTTTCAATTTCTGTTTTTTGTTCAGGACAACGATGTGCCATAGCGGCTAAAACAGTATCTTCTCCTTGAGTAAAAGCATAATCTAAGCCGTTAGCTCTTGCGACAACAATTGGAATTTCTATTTCTGTTTCCAATTTTGGTGCCATACCTTCTAAATCCATTTTAATTATTTCTGTTGTACAAGTACCAATCCAAATAATTACACTAGGATTTCTATCTTTTTTTATTTGAATACATAATCGTTTTAACTCTTCATAATCATTCAATTGGGCTGAAATATCCCCTTCTTCTAATTCTGCCATAGCATAACGAGGTTCAGCAAAAATCATAACTCCAAGAGCGTTTTGTAAAAAATAACCACATGTTTTTGTACCTACTACTAAAAAAAAACTATCTTCAATTTTTTGATATAACCATGCAACGCAACTAATAGGACAAAATGTATGATAATTACCTGTTTCGCATTCAAAAGTGAGAGTTTCAGATATTTTTATTGACATATTAATATATTTCCTTAACTAAAAACAAAACTTTTTTATTTTAAATTATCATAAAATCAATGAAATTTGTTTGATTTTTTTCATTTACACTGTTTACAGGATTTAAATAGAAATCTGATAGTAAACTAAATAATTCTCGATCTGGAACTTCTTTTGGAACAATTCCTTCTGGTTTAGATAAAATTTGATCTGCTATATTTAAATAAAAATCACAAACATATTTAAGAGTCGGTTGAGATTCGACCATTTCAAATAATGTTTTGCCTTTTACTCTAGAAACTCGAATATCTTCAATAAGAGGTAATACTTCTAAAACTGGCATTGGACATGCTTCAACATATTTATCAATTAAATCTCTTTTTGATGTACGATTTCCAACTAAGCCTGCTAATCTAAGAGGATGTGTACGAGCTTTTTCTCTTACTGAAGCCGCTATTCGATTCGCAGCAAATAAGGCATCAAATCCATTATCTGTAATAATAATACAATAATCTGCATAATTTAATGGAGCGGCAAAACCACCACACACTACATCTCCTAAAACATCAAATAAAATAATATCATATTCATAAAAAGCATTTAATTCTTTTAGTAATTTAACAGTTTCTCCAACTACATATCCTCCGCATCCAGCTCCAGCCGGAGGTCCTCCTGCTTCTACACAATCAACACCACCATAACCTTTATATATTACATCTTCAGGCCAAACATCTTCATAATGATAATCTTTTGATTGTAAAGTGTCTATAATTGTAGGAATTAAAAATCCTGTAAGAGTAAATGTACTATCATGTTTCGGATCACACCCGATTTGTAAAACTTTTTTACCACGTCTTGCTAATGCAATAGAAATATTACAACTAGTTGTAGATTTTCCTATTCCACCTTTTCCATAAACTGCTATTTTCATATTTTTTTTAGTTTTTTGTATGTTTTTATTTTGTTTATATAGCTATATTATTTAAATAATATTTATTTATGATAACATATTTTATGTTATTGTGAGCTTTTGAATTCTTGAAAAAAATGAGGATACAATTGTGAATATGGATTTTTCCTGACTTTTCCACAACCTCACTACTTGATTAACAAAAAACCGGAGTAGATCGGATAGAATCTTACGTACTCTATTAGCCTATGAGCCAAAAACTCTACAACATGAAGTAAGCAAAGAGGTCAAAGGACCTACAGGAGGGGATTTGATTGAAAGATATTTTGTAATTGAATAGAATTTCCGAGTGCTATAAAATCTGCTTTGTTTTATTCAAAGAAAGGAGTCGGAAAAATAGGTAAAGGAGGTTGAGACCGTTTCACCATGCCATGATCTGCTCACTTTTAGGAGAAAAGAATACTTTTTTTTGAGGTCTTTGTAGCCCTTCGGAAAAATGAGTTGACTTAGCAAATCGTTAAGATTGTAGCATCGTTGAACTTGCTTGATCGCATATCGGGGAGGACAGTGGAGAAGATCATAGTGATGGTTGACCGCCTCCCCCTTGTCTCAAAAT